TAACTGGAATCAAAGAATTCATGGATCTGTTCCACACAAAATGGGAATGGACTAGGGTTATGCACTTATAATCATGGAATCGACTCGATTCCATGATTATAAGTGCATTCCATATCAGAATCGGATTCTATACATTCTCATTATGAGTAAGGGGACATTCGAGCGTATCTAAATAGATACGCTGTTTACATATAGATCTATGCGTCATGCCATTTAGGGTTGGGAATAGACATATGCTTTTTCCATATCTCTCATTATTTGGGACCCTGTTCACCTCTTTTGGCTTCACATAACACTAGATAGATATCATATTCATGGAATATGATTCACTTGCAAGATGCCTTGGTGGTGAAATGGTAGACACGCGAGACTCAAAATCTCGTGCTAAAAAGCGTGGAGGTTCGAGTCCTCTTCAAGGCATAATATTGATATCTCTTATTGAATTGGAATAAGTTCGCCAGCAGATCACGAAATTTTGGTGAGTTTCTAGATCTAATGAATGTAGAATCTGTTTTCAAATTGCACCCCCCAAGTATATACTTCAACAGGAATGAGACAGGGGTACAATAGAAACCTCTGGTAAAATTCCCACCCGTAAACCAACGGATAAAGTACATTCCATAGTCCGTTTTAGGGATGGACGACTTACCCATTCAATGACTTTGGCACCGGAGACATTTCACAAAATGCTCTCGGGTGGGGTGAATTCAATAATAGACGCCTGTTGGCATGCCAACCTTTTTCTGGACCTATCCGAAAAGAAAGAGAATTCAGTACTTATTGGTCGTGAATATCTAAATAGGACAAACCACCCCGTCGATCTCTTTGTTTGCTTCAGAACAAACCAATTAGATTAGAGTGAGTCAACTGGAATGTCTCAACTCGATATAGGGGATCTTTCAATTGAAAGATCTCCTATATCGAGTTGAGACGAAGAGAAAGAAAGTATCTATTTTTATTTAGTTAAACCAACGATTCGTTATTGGAACAGATAGCAACAACCATCTCGTCCGGGAAAAGCCATCGTTTTCTCAACAATGTCTTTGTCATTTGATCCAATAGTGTTTCATTAGATAGGAACAGATTTGATAAATATTGATAACTCTCAGATAGAGTATTAGAACGGAAAAATCCATTCGATAATGAACTATTGGTTCTACGCCATCTCTGGCGATGAATCAACAATTCGAAAGGATTTTCTTCCGGATTTTTGCTAAACCAGGGTTTATTTATATATTTCCAATAATATTTTTCTGTTTGGCAAGTAAGAAGTGCCGTTGATATCTCTTCATCTGCAGAGAATTCTCGATGTGAAAACACAGAGACAGAAGAATGATCTTGGAATAGCAAAAAGAGTGGATCCTCGGGTTCCCAAATGAATTGACTTATTCGAAAAACGCCTTGTTCTTTAGAAGATCTATCTCGTGTTTGGTACTGCATGGTTCCACCCTGCAAGAACTCGGAATCATTCTCTGCAATCTCATCCGCTTCATGATAAATGATCTGCTTGTCCCGAAAAGCCCTTTCCTCATAGATAAATCCCCATTCATTGGGCTTTTCAATAGAATCAAATAGAAAGCCCCAAGGGCGCCATATTCTAGGAGCCCAAACTATGTGATTGAATAAATCCTCCTTTATCTGTTGCGAGTCGAAGACTCCTTCCCCTTCTTCAAACTCCGATTCATATTTTTCATAGAGAAATCTCTGATCAACGATAGAACAAGATCCATTTTGAATCATAGTTAAGGGATTCCTTGGTTCGGGCCGAAGAACCGATGTCACTCGATCATTATCAAACTGACAATCTTTTTCTGTCCGTGAGGATCCCACCAGAGCGCCTTCTACTTCTAATAGGCCATGAACTAGATCAGAATCATTCTCAACGAGTCTATAAGAAGTGATCCCATTTTTTTCATTAGGTCCCTGTATAGACCAAAGGTCTTGAGCGACCGATCCGGCAGAACAACTCAAAAGATAAAGAAGTATCGTTAATTTCTTCATGCTTGTTCCAAGTTCGAAGTACCATGCGTACAAATAAGAATCCCCCTCGTTACATGATTTCTTCTTTATATAGATAGAAATAGGATCTATGGAACAATTACTTAGAAGTAGATTTTGTGAAACAGCCCTTCCTACCTGATAGAAAAGGATCCCATGATCCTGAACCGATCTTATCTGAGATCGCAAATCCCAAGTTTGTCTATGAAGGGCAGATCTAATTATAGTAGTGTCTAGAATAGATTTCTTTTGTATAACACTAATCGATAGGGCCTCATTCGTAAGTGCTACAAGATCTCGTACATTGGAACCCATAGTTATGGAACCTAATCCATTAGTATGGAACATTTTCTTTTCCAAGTGAAATCCCCTAGTATATGAAAGAGTGAAAAAGTGCTTTCGTTGTTGTGGAATAAGAAGCCTTCGTATCTTAATGCATGTATTTAATTTATTCGGAGCGATTAGAGCGGGATCCACTTTTTGAGGAATATGAGTCGAAGCAATAACAAGAATATTTCTAGTGGAACATCTTTCACTATCCCTGGAGAGATAGTTCACTAATAGACCGAGGGATAAGTCATTCGACTCATTCATATCCAGATCATGAATGTTTGGAATCCAAATTATGCAAGGAGACATTGCTTTTGCTAATTCGAATTGAAGGGTGATCAAAAATCGGTCTATTTCCGGCATGATATCCCTAGGTAGCACACCCTTCATAGCTAAAAACTCCAGCTCCCCATCAAGGTCACGGTCGAAATCTTCAGTATCCTTATAATGATAGTAACTATCATTACTAGGTAAAAGACTGTAAATGGTACCCTCTCTCTCATCAAAAACATCAAAAAATTCGTCGTCACTATCATTATCATCCATAGGAATACCCTTAGGATCGTTATCCAGGAACTTGTTCAGAAATACTGTAATGAAAGGAACATAAGAATTTGTCGCTAGGTGTTTGACCAAATAGGATCGTCCAGTTCCTATAGAACCTATCACTAAAATACCTCTAGCAGGAGGTAGGGCTAAGCGGAGCGAAAAGGGTTTCCCGTTAGATGGTAAATCCAAATTACTAGCCCCACACGAGGTTTGTGAATCAGTGATTGTCTGAGAATGAGCAAGGAATATCCGTCTTTCTGCTAAGCAGGATGTATTGAACTCATAATTCATTAAACCCTTTTTATGAATGTCAATTAAATATCGTAAGTAAATTGTTCCCGGTTGTTCAATCATTTGATAACCGGAGTTATTCTTTGATAAATGATCACTATGGGTCAGACTTAATAGAATTTGATCAATCCCCCTTTCTGTCGTTAAGGTAGAGAATTGAACCAAGAATTCTCTTTCTTTATCAGCAATCAAATCACTCTTCAAGATCCAGGATTCTATTTTATCATCAATCCACTCACTATTCACGTTTTTTTGTTTTCTTATAAAGGAATAGATCGCTTTACTTGTATGACTTAGATGTCTTGTATTTCTCGAAAATAAGATTCGATTGATGGGATTTGGTATAATACTTATGAGATCAATGAGATTAAAACCCTTCTTCTTAGAATGTATGGATTTGACCCCATAAGCGGGACCATCACCCCATAGCATGTTGCCGCCAGAAGCAGAACCTCGTCTTTCTTCTAGAAAATTTCCTAATTGTTCCAGAGCAACTAGAAAGATATTTTTTAACCAGAAAGAATTCAGTTCCGATGTAGGATACCTATTCAAAAGTTTTCGCAACTCAATCATGTATGATGGAATCATAAAAGATTTCACCTGTTCGAACTCTGTCTGTAACTCACTAGAGAATCGAGAAACAAAGAGAAGATGTGTATGAATGAGATATCCAGTAACAAGAAGAAGGAAAAGGATTGAATAGAGGAACTCCCGAATATTTAGTGATCTCAGATGTGTCGATGTCAATGGTGACTCATTATTTCGATGAATAATTTCTTCGCGCAGAAGATTATGTAAACACTTACTCGAAATCTCACTTATCAGATTCCATTGTGATTGTGAAAGACACCATTTTTTCTGAAGACTTTCCCATAATATATCTGATCCATGCATAATATCATGAAAAATGGATATCCATTTTTGAAATTTTTTACTGCTACTTAGGATCGGAACTAGGTCTGAAAAAGTATCTAAAAATATGAAATTTAGATATTTTTGCCCTGTCGAGGTAAAGAACCATGGTATATATGTTTGCAATCGATTCAATTTGGAGAGAGTTGAAAAAACACTCTCTATTTTAAAGGTTCTATACATCTGCCCTTTCTCAAGGGATTTTGTTAGACAAGGACTATGTTTTTTCCTCTTTTTGGATGGTAAATATTTCTCAGAATATGGAGTGTGAATCAAACCTATGTTTGAATTGAAATTGAGATACTGATGCAAGTTCTTCCCTTCTGAATCAGGTGGATTCATATCTGAAAGAGGTTGACAATTAGTTCTTTCCAAATTGACTATTTCTTCCTCTTTTAGAGGTGTTCCAGAAATGTCTGCGATCGAGTAAATAGCTCTACGAACGAGTGGATCGGATTGAATTGGAAAATCGAAAGATTTGTACAATTTCGATCCTTCGTCACCACTTTGCGGAAAATCATTAGCTATCAATATGTTAGATACCTCTAACTCGATTGGTAAAATAGTATCTCTCTCCAAAAAACCATGTTTTTTTTTACTGCCACACAAAGAAAATATTTTGTTGTGACTGAACAAGATATTGAGAAATTGTCCATACGTAAAATCATAATTATTGATGCAGGTCCTTTCCACATAAAAAGAGAATCTTTTGTTACAATAGAAGGAGAAGGGATATCGATTATTCAAGAATCGAAGTCGATTTGCTTTATAAAAAGAGGATATCAATGAACTTCTATGAAAAGGTTTCACGGGATTCAACCAATTGTCTTGATCGTGAGATATCATTGAGAAATAGGAATCCGTGTTATAAAAAGATTTACTGGAATTCTTTCTAGTAGGGAAGGAGTCAATCATCCTCT